GTTTACGGGCCAAAGTTCTAGCGCATGAAAGTCGAAGTATATACTTTATTCGATACAAACTTTGTTTTTTTGAAGACCCACTGTAATAATGAGAAAGATTTCTACATATCCGACCAAATCGATCAATAATATCAGAATCTGACAAATCGGTCCAAACTGGCTTACTAATAGGATTCCCCGATACGTTACAAAATTTAGCTTTTGACAATGATCCAATCATTGGAATAATTGGAACTATAGTTTCGAATTTTTTAGTAACAGTATCTATTAAAAAAGAACTCTCTAGCATTTGACTCTTTACCGCTGAAGGATTTATTGGTACACTTGAAAGATAACCCAGAAAATAGAAAGAAAAATTGGAGAATTGGCTTATGTGGATCCTACTGGGTTGAGACCAAAAGTGAAAATGACATTGCCAAAAATTGACAAAGTAAGATTTCCATTTCTTCATCAGAAGATGAGTCCCTTTTGAAGCCAGAATTGATTTTCCTTGATATCTAACATAATGTATGAAAGGATCCTTGAACAACCATAGGGTTTTCTGCAAATCATTACAACAAAGTACTACGAGATGTTGTTCTATTTTTTCATAGAAATGTGTTCGCTCAAGAAAGGTTCCAGAAGATGTTGATTGTAAATAAGAGGATTGTTTACGGAGAAAAACTAATATGGATTCGCATTCAACTACATAAGAATTATATAGGAACAAAAAAAGTCTTGGATTCTCTTTCGAAAACCCATAATAGTTAGATTTCTTTGGAGTAATGAGATTATTCCAATTATAATATTCGTGAAAAAAGAATCGTAATAAATGTAAAGAAGGAACATCTTGTATCCAGCATTGTAGAATTTGAACCAAGATTTCTAGATGTACGGGATAGGGTATTAGTATATCTGATACACAATTTAAATGTGATAATTTGTCCTCAAAAAATGGAAATATTGAATGAATAGATCGTAAATTCTGAGATTTTGGTATTTCTTTTTTTTCTTCGAGGGAGGATACTAATCGCAATGAGAGAGGAATTTCCACAATGACAGCAAAACCCTCTAATATCATTTGAGAATAAAAATTCTTGTTATGCCCAACGAATCTATTTTGGTTAGAATCATTAACAGAATTGATCAAATAATTCTGTTGGTACATTCGAGTAATTAAACGTTTCACAAGTAATGAGCTAAATTTATTGTCATAACCTGAAATTTCAGGGGGTTCACAAAAAATTGACCCATTTACATTTAAACCATGATTATGAGCAAGTGCGTAAATATACTCTTGAAAGAGAAGCGGATATAGGAAGTGTTGTTGTATAGATCTACTCTTTTCTAAATATCCCTTTAATTCTTCCATTTTTTATTATATTTGAACCAGAGACAGGAAGCATTTCTTGGATCCGCAAATGATACATAGTGCGATATGGCCAGAACAAGTATGTATATAAAGTATATACACAGTAATAAAAAGTTACCCTGAAAACAGAGAGTCCAATCCCCAGATCTTCTTCCTATCTTTCCAGATCCAATTGGTTCTTGTTCGTTAACATAACAAGAAAAGGTTCAAAATCCTTTATTTTTGCAACCCAATCGCTCTTTTGATTTTGGAATCAATTTTCTTTATCAGAATGCTCTTTCTTTTACACATCCATCTCCACTCTACCCTATCCATAATGGGGAATAGTTAGGATTCATTAAAAAAAGTAATTGATGATCCACTCACAGGAGAACCCTTTCCCGTATCAGGTACTAATCTATTTTTAACGTTTAATTAGATCGGGTAACCATTCAAATTAAGAACATAAGCTCGTCGTTTTTTATTTGCCTAGAATTGGAGCCATAAAACTCTATCCATTTATTCACTCGACCAAACGGTAAATGTGAATTCATTTTGTCCCCTTCTAAAAATCAAAGGTTTTTTGTACCGATCCAGTAAGGATGATCTATTCTTAGAGTTCTACATTACTAATTAAATTAATATAATACGACATGCTATTTTTTCCATTCATTACCTTTCAGGATCAGTCGTGGTCTTATAGACTCTACCAAAAGTCTGGACGAATTCGTTGCTTCATCCAAATGTGTAAAAGATCATAGCCGCACTTAAAAGCCGAGTACTCTACCGTTGAGTTAGCAACCCAAATAAATATATATACCAAAAATAGAATATATATATAATGTGAATATAATATGTGAAGAATAGATATGATCGAAATCAAAATACAAACAAATAGATTTTCATTAAAAAAAAAAATGGATTGCACGATCCCACCAAAAAAATATTGTATTGAAATTCAATTAGCAACAAATTTGAAAAGAAAAAATCTACGATTCGATTAATTAAAGTTTCATTTTAATTAAAATGAAAGAAAACCGGGGAGATCCGATTAAAATACAACAGATTTCCAGATAAATATTTTATTTAAATTTTTTATCAATTCAAATAATTTTGCATTCATTAATAGTTGAAGTAAAGAACCAATATAACCAGTATAAATATGGGGTGGGGATAAACAGATCCATTTATTTACGATCGAATTATATTTGTTCAATACACCATTGTCAATATGAATTACATGTTGAAAAAAAAAAACAAATCAAATTAATTGAATAAATCAAATAAGGACTTGTGTTGGATTGGCACGACATAAAAAAAAAATAAGGAAGAAGTGGAAAAAATCTCGGGTTTATTCAATGAATAGAAGTACAATAAGCAAGATTAACTCGTTTTTATTGGTAAATTTCCAAAACAAGAAAAGTAGGTGTGAATAGAAAAAAAGGCAAGTGTTGAGTAAAAAATTATACAAAGCTATATACTACTATATAGTAGATACTGGGCACTACCATTTTGTATTTCAAAAATCTTTTAATTATTTAATTTAATGAATTCAAAGTTCTTTAGACAATTAATTCCGCTTTCTTTAAAATATCATGAACAGTTCTTGTGGGTTGAGCTCCTTTTTCAAGAAAATATAAAATAGCCGGAACATTTAAATAAGTTTGATTCTTTATCGGATCATAAAAACCCACTCTCCGAAGATCTCTTCCTTCTCTTCGGGATCGAACATCAATTGCAACGATTCGATAGATGGCTCATTGGGATAGATAAACAAAGCCCCCCCCAGAAACGTATAGGAGGTTTTCTCCTCGTACGGCTCAAGCAAGAAAGAATGATTCTAAAATCAAATGATTGATTCAATTTAATTAAATTCAAATTTTTTATTTATTTTAGAACATTATAACAAATTTAGAATTCTATTCTATTATTTCTAATTAATATTAATAAAAATATAATAAATAAAATATCAATAGTTATATCATAATGGTATAGTGGCAAACTGATCCATAAATAAAATCATGAATTAGACTATGATTGGAATTGTTTTATTTTTCCATAAAGAAAAAACGAAACTTCATTCATTTGTACTCATAACTCAAGTTGGGTAGCTCTGAAAGAATTCGAATAGAAATCCTTAGAAATTTTTGAGTCGTCTGTAACCTTTTTTGTTTGTCTCATCTCAAATCTATTTGAATTTTATTCCTTATTCTAATTCCTCATTTTGATTCAATTGTTGAGACAGTTGAAAATTGTGTTTCCTTGTTCCGGAATCCTTAATCTTTGCTTTGTTGAATCGTTGGGTTTAGACATTACTTCGGTGATTTTACTCCTTTCAAAACGGCAGCAACATACCCTTTCTTTCTATGGAAAAATTATACGAACGATTGATTCCCTTGTAATACACTTTTGATCAAAATAGTTTTACCAATTCCAACAAGTTTGACTTTTTGATTTCAAAATTGTTAGAATTTGAATCTTTCGATCTCTAAATTGAAGACATATTTACAAAGTTGGTCCAGCTTATTCATTGGCATTAACCCTAGATTTTTTCCCTCGATATGATAAATGAATCATTACTTTCTACTCGAGCTTCATCGTGTACTATTTACTTATTACTTACAACCCAACAAAATGGGGTTCCTAGTGGAACAGAACAAACCATGTCGAGCCAAGAGCATCCTCATTTCTATAGAGAATGGTGGATGTAAGAATCCACATAAGTGATCACGTCCTTCAAGTCGCACGTTGCTTTCTACCACATCGTTTCAAACGAAGTTTTACCATAACATTCCTCTAATTTCGAACCGGGATGGAATTGATTCAATATGGAATCATGAATAGTCATTGGCTCAATCGGTACATTTCAGTACATACTTTTTTATCTATTTCCCTTTTATTTATGGATTGGGTCTTTATCCTAAGAAATCGCAGCAAGAAAAGAATCAAAATTAACTCCCATATTTTAACCTATGAAGGAAACCCATTTTTATTTTTTACAAAAAAAAAAAGGACCCCATTTTTCTCAAAAAAAATAAATGAAATTTAGGCCTAAAAAAAATGGGTCTTTCATTACATTAAATTTGCACTCCAATCAGGAACTGAATTATTTATTAACCAAATCAAGTATTTATTAACTTAACCAAAAAACTATAACTATTCCAATGCCTAAAATTCCAATGAACCAGAGGAGTCAGAAGTCTATTTTATCGATCAAATTGATTTCTCACACTTCCATTTCTTCGAGTTCGAGTACTAAGGATTCATAAGAAATCGAGAAAAAATGGTTTAGTTTCATTAAAGAAAGAATCTGATCTTGTACTTCAACACTATGACTGTAAATATGTTTTTCAATAGTTACTGCATTTAATTTCTTCTTCAATCAAGCAGTACTCACAATCATAAACAAGTAGCTAATAATTTTGAGTGGATATCTCATTCATTAAAGTAAAAATAGATACGCGAATTTGACTATGTCCAATTGAATCATCAATGGTTTAATTGAAAACCAGATATATTGAGAAACCCATACGGTTTTTTATTTTCATTTTAATTTAATGGGTGTGGAATGGAAAATTTCTCATATATAATATATAAGATAAGGTAAGATTAAATAAGATAAGGTAAGATTAAGGTCGTTATTTTTTTTTTTTCACTTAATCAAAAAGACTTTGTTCACTACGGAAATAGAACACAAACAATACATAATACATAGGGGCATAGAACGCGGTCATTTTTTTGGAAATTTTGCTTTACTTTACGTTTTTTCATCAATCCAATTTTTTTAAGTAAATTGAATATAGGAATTTCCTCCCCGCTATATTAACTTACAATTTTTTTAGTCATTTGAACCGGATACAAAAGTAAATGGGTCAAAATATGTTTGATATTCCTATTTGAATTTGACTCCATCTCATTAGGGGCTTAAATTTAAAACCAGCGATAGAATTATCTCCAAAAATCTCTATTCTTTTGTTTAGTTTCTACATAGACTGTAGAATACCCTATTCACTTACTTTAGGCTTTAATAAAAAAAAAATGGAGAGATTTTTCGCATTTTGATTCTGAAGAATTGATCTGGGACGGAAGGATTCGAACCTCCGAATAACGGGACCAAAACCCGCTGCCTTACCGCTTGGCCACGCCCCATTTAGATTTCTATTTGATACTAATAAACATTATTACCTTTTGGGGACATTCGTCAATTCCAGACAATATGACAATAAAAATAAATAAAATAAATACAGATAAGATAAGATATCTTGTTATTCTTGCTGGTATTCGATACATATAGAATAATAAATTCATTGATGATTACATATAATTCAATTAAGATATTGTATGAAAGTGTAATTCCTTGTATTCTCATTTGAAAATGTGAGTATTTTGATTTGGATTTTTTGGGGGGAGTTTAAATCAAAGAAAAAAGGCTTTTTTAGCTACCTTTTTTCTTAAATTTCCCGTATATCAATAATTCAATAAAAACTAAATTATCTACAAAAACAAATGTTCGTTTGTTATGCTTAATATCTTTTTTAGTTTAATCTGTATCTGTCTTAATTCTGCCCTTTCTTCAAGCGGTTTTTTCTTCGGGAAATTGCCCGAAGCTTATGCTCTTTTCAATCCAATCGTAGACATTATGCCCGTCATACCTGTACTTTTCTTTCTCTTAGCCTTTGTTTGGCAAGCTGCTGTAAGTTTTCGATGAAGTTCTTAATACTATACTGAAAATATTCATGATTTATTCGGGGAAAAAAATTTAACAATTATTGATAAGATCATATGAGTCTTACATTACAAATCCTCTATTAAAAAATGGAAATTCTTGTATATTGGATAAGCGCAGCGATAAATTTTGATCAGTCCATTTTCCTTTTCGCCGCCCTTCCGGTAAGCAAGGACTTTATTAGATTAGGTTTTTCCACAATACCCAATTGTTAATATTACAATAACAATTTTGGTAACGAAAAAATCAGAATCTTAATTACAAATAAATTCATGAATTTTCAAATTCTTTTTTTTTTAGATTTAGAAAAAAAAATACTTAATAAAAAGAATTTGTTCTTTATTTTTTCATATTTTGGTATCATGTCAAATCAAAATAGTACATGTGTTACAACAAAACTCAAATGGATAATCTATTCCCTTTTACCCCCCAAAATGATCTTATCTTGGAGATTGTGTAATGCTTACTCTCAAACTCTTCGTTTATACAGTAGTGATATTCTTTGTTTCTCTCTTCATTTTTGGATTCTTATCTAATGATCCAGGACGTAACCCTGGGCGCGAAGAATAAAAAACTAAGAGGTTTTTTTTATCATTTTTCCTTGCGTTTTCTGAATAGTTTTTTATGTGTTCCATACATTTAACTATGATAAAATAAAACAAAGGATCGAATTTTTCGAATTCAAAAGTATCAAGTGACCAGAGAAAGCGGAGAAAGAGGGATTCGAACCCTCGGTACGAATAACTCGTACAACGGATTAGCAATCCGCCGCTTTAGTCCACTCAGCCATCTCTCCTAATTTGGAATTGGGATTTTTTATGTTTATGTGACACTTAAAGTAAGGATTGATGAAAATCTGCCTTACCTTTTTTATTTAATAATAATATTACTTTACTTATTTCTTTTTATTAGTTTATTGTTTATTAGACTTATTAGATTATTAACTTATTAAATTCTATTTTAAATTATATTAATTCTTAGAATACTTATATAATACTTATATTATATGTAACTAACATATTAAATATTATATTAATATATTAAATATTATATGATATGGCAATTATTAACATCTAAATATTACCATATTAAATATATAATAAATATTGTACAACACAACAAAAAAGTATATAACACATGAGTTGAAAGATAAGTTAAATAAAATAATAGACTAAGGCCTTAGGACTAATATCATATTTTATTTAATATTTTTATAATATATTTATAATATAAAATAATAATATAAATAATATATTTAGAATATATTATTATATCTATACTTAATAAAAATATATATAATTATTAAATATATATTAAATTTAAGTATTATATATTAAATTTAAGTATAAGGTAAGTAAATAGTGTAAATAGTATAGTAAATTAGTATAGTAAATGAAGGTAAATAAAAAAAAATATAATATTAATATTATAATATATTAATATATATGTAATATATGTAAATATAAGATAAAGCTAAGTTATAAAATAAGGGTATAAAGGGTAAATAAGATATCTATGAATTAATTTGACTTAACCAACAATTAAATTTGGATAACGATAATAATTAAAAACGGATATTTCAAATAGAAAAATACCTTACTTTTTTATACTATACAAAAATTTTTATTTTATTTCCACGGCCTGGCTAGTACCTAGCTAGGCCATTACTCTAATTGATCATTCATAAATGCATTTTTTTCTATTATTTATTTCTATTCTATTATATTTATTTTATTATATTTTTTTTATATATTTATTTGAATTTATATAAATAAATTTATATTATTAAAATTATATTAATTCAAATTATATATATTCTAAAAATATTTAATAAAATATTTTATTTGATTTATAAAAATATAAGATTATTTAGAATATTATATATTATTCTAAAATTATAAAAATATATTCTATATTAAATGAATATAATATAAAAATATATAATATAAAATATAATGAATATATCAATATAACTTATTTACTTGTTAAAGTAATAAAATTTGTTTGATCTGAAGACTTAAGATCCATCTAATTGATCCAAATTCATAAGATCTGGCACTCAAAAAATGGGAAAATTAAGGGGGAGTTCCGGATTCTTGTAGAATCCTTTTTTATGTCCAACTTCAATAGCTCCTTCAAATCAAAACTATTAGCAACGACTTACCATGAAACGAAAAGTATAACTCATTATTTTAATTTTATAGTTAAATAAGCTTTATTCATTCATCTATTTGGGATTTTATCAAGTCCCTATCAAGACAGAATATGTGTCAAGATTCAAATTTTCATCATTCTGATACTATCTTTATTATGTCTCATTCTTTGTTCGACAAATAGTTCATTAATATACAATAATTAAATTGTAGCGGGTATAGTTTAGTGGTAAAAGTGTGATTCGTCCTATTAACAACTTAAATAGTTAAAGGGTCTTTCAGTTAATATTCCAATAAGAAACTTTATTTCTTAAAAAGGTTAATCCTTTACCTCTTAATGTTACATTTGAGGAAAAATATAAATTCTCGTGATTTGTATCCAAAGGCCAGTCATTTTTTAATTGACTAAAAAACATTGGATCATATGGAATCGCGAAGCATAATTTTTTTTTGAGTTGATTCAACTCTTCCAATTGAATGAGTATGAGTAAAGGGATCCATGGATGAAGATAAAAAGTTTATTTCTAATCGTAACTAAATCTTCAATTTTTGTATTAAAAAGGGGATTGAAGCCAAACAGCTAGAAAATGGTGGCTTTGGTTTACTAGAGCCATCGACATATTGTTTCAGCTCGGTGGAAACAAAATTCTTTTTTTCCTCAGGATTCCGCGAATCGAAATAAGGAACGAAGTAACTAGACAGATTTGGTAGAATTTTCCTCTTCTAGAAGGATCATCTATAAAGCGAGTAAGAAAAGCTGACATGGATGTTATGGATCTATTTTTTCAGATTTATGATGATTCCCTTTTTATACAGCATAATTTTTTTATATTTTTTCTTCTTGTATGCCTTAGATCTGGGAACACATTGATCTTCCATAAAGGAGCCGAATGAAACAAAAATTTCATGTTCGGTTCTGAATTAGAGACGTTAAAAATGATCAACCAACGTCGACTATAACCCCTAGCCTTCCAAGCTAACGATGCGGGTTCGATTCCCGCTACCCGCTCTATATCACTTTTATATATCCATCATTGATTCAAATATGCATTCTTATTTGCCAAAATCTTCCGCATGCAATCCACTTCTTGTTTTGTTTTTATCCGGATAAAAGAAAAAAATAAATAAAACAGGAATGAAAAGCAAGCAGCGTCCATTGTCTAATGGATAGGACAGAGGTCTTCTAAACCTTTGGTATAGGTTCAAGTCCTATTGGACGCAATTTATTTCCATCTATTTTTTTTTTTAGATTGTTATGCCAAAAACTTATTTGTTTGAATAAAAATTGGAATCAGAGACATTTCTCAATGATTACTCTTGTACTAAGAATAAGAGTAATAAAATAAGAGTCATAATTTTATTTTAGGTTTGCTCCTGAAGTAGAAACAATTCGATCTGTTCCTGAATAGCCTCCTTCAAAAGGGCTTCTGCTTCCTCGGTAAATGTCTTGGTGAAAGATATAATTTCTTGGAACTGAGGTTTATTCTTTTTTAAGTAGGCACGTAACTGAACGATAAATTTCTTTACCTGTCCAATTTCTAACTGGTCAAGATATCCATTTGCTCCGGTATAAATAGTAACTATCTGCTCTTCCACCGCGAGAGGGGCCGATTGGGATTGTTTGAGCAACTCACGTAATCGTTGGCCTCTTGCCAATTGATTCTGAGTAGCTTTATCAAGATCAGAAGCGAATTGTGCAAAGGCTTCTAATTCTGCGAATTGAGCTAGTTCCAATTTTAATTTGCCGGCTACTTGTTTCATGGCTTTAATTTGAGCCGCAGATCCTACTCT